TTCGCCATGCATAAACTAAACCAATAATTAAGATAAGCACGAAAATGAAAGCTTCTATAAATACAGATACACCCAATACGTCGAAACTCATTGCCCATGGATAAAGAAAAACTGTTTCAACATCAAAAACAACAAAAACTAGAGCAAACATATAATAACGGATTCGAAATTGTAACCAAGCATCGCCCATTGGTTCTATACCCGACTCATAAGTAGAAAGTTTCTCCGGCCCTTTGCTAATCGGGGCTAACACTCCGGAAATGAAAAATGCCAAAATAGGAACAAGGATGGATATTATTAGAAATGCCCAAAAAAAATCATATTCGTAAAGCAGAAACATAAACGCACTCCTATGAACGTGGAAAATATACCGGATTCAATTGGTCGATTCGAATTGGAATTGTCAAGTCATCCATAACTATTTAGTCAAAACAAGAATTCATTTTGGTCGAACCGCCTAGTTTGCTTTGTTTATTGGTTTATTGTAGGGCATATCTCATTGCAAGATTCATCGACTGGAATCCGATTTTATTTCCATTATACTTATTTCCATTTTATTTAGTTAGTAGAACCTTCTAACTATATATTACTCTTCGACAAATTCTCCTCTTTCTCTTGTTTTTTTCTCTAAAGACGGGGAATTCGAAATTAATTACTTATCTTATTTCTTCTTTAATTAGAAATTCTTTAAAGATTTCTATTTTTTTCTATAAATAGAATCAGGAGGTCCTTATTTTCATTTTTTTTCTTAGTGATTTAGAATAGAACAAGTAATCAAATAGAAGAGAATGTATAGGAATTTCCATCTCAAGATTTAGAAGATCTTGTGTTGGTACATTCCTTTTATTATTATTTAATAATAGTATTGGGATTCGAATCCAGGTGGAGGGGTTTTTCTTGGTTGAATACAGAAAAAGAAGACTCCCCTTTTTTGTTGTGCTTCGCTAGGTCGAGGTAAGTAAGGTATACGAAGGAAAAGCCTATTTGACAATGAAAGTTACCAAAGATATTCGTTTTTTCAAAAAACTTTAGCTTGTACACAAATACAGCAGGCCTTTCCTAAATCCATGTGAATTCCTCTTCGTAGTTTTTCATTTCACCAGGCCCGTGAAATGAGTTGACTTCCAAAATTCAATAAGATTGGGGATATCAAAAGAAAGGGAGTCTCACTAATTCTTTTATTGTGGATATGAATATGTAATTCGCCTCCGAAGATTAATGACGAAAGGTTGGTTTGTTTATCTGCAATTGCAAAAATCAATATCCATTGGATCCATTGATATGCGTTTTTTCTTTCATCTGCTTAAACGATTGCCGTGAGTAAACTTATAGGAATAATTGGATTTAACTTAGTTACAAGCAAGAAATAATAATGAAGAAATGCAAATTATACAATTTTTTTTTTGCATTTTTCATTTTTATAGGGCTATACGGACTCGAACCGTAGACCTTCTCGGTAAAACAGATCAAACTTATTATTATTAAAATGATCTGACCTGTTTCAAAGACCCAACATGCATTTTTTTTTGCATTGGGCTCCTTCATTAACTGATATAAATATCAGTTAGTCTGCCATTTTTTTTCTTGACAGAAAAAAAGATAAGGAAATGGCTCCATGTGCTCTGATTCATTATTTGGGAGCATTACCAAAGTGTTTCAAAGGTGGGATTATCTTGACGTAGGTCTGTCTCTGGCCTAGATCAACCTAAGTTAAATGAAGTCTCTATCGTTCTGCTTAAAAAATCAAATATGAAACTTCATACACCTTAAAGTTCATATGACGAAAAGAGATTTTTTTGAGGTCCTTATACTCATTATGCCTAGCATTGAATAGACTGGGTATTCACCTTATCAAGATCTCAAATCAATGATGGGGTCTGTTTGGCACCTCCTAAATGGGCGTACAAATTGGACCGAACCCTTTGTCAGGCTATGGTTCCCTCAAAGTTATGGAGTAAGACATCGATTTCTCAACAAGATCAATTTTTCTGATTGTATGATGAACTCCCTTGAAAAACATTGGCGCGCGTGTAAACGAGTTGCTCTACCAACTGAGCTATAGCCCTTAGTGCTTGTGATACATATTTTATCATGTAGGTAAATTCTTGTCAAGAGAAATATTCCATGATCCAACATCAAGAATCTTTGATCTCTTTGAGTGGTATTCCTTAGATTAGTATTGCTTATAAGTAATATGATATTTATAATCCATCGACAGGATGGGTTTCATTTGGTTCTCTTTGGGATGATAAATGACCTACTTAACTCAGTGGTTAGAGTACTGCTTTCATACGGCGGGAGTCATTGGTTCAAATCCAATAGTAGGTAAAACTTATTAGATACCATTGACTCTGGTATCTAATAAGGTTTACGACCCACCTTTAGTGATATTTATTTTTTGATTTTGTATCTTTTCTATTTCATTTTTTAATTTGCATTTTTGCATCAGAATTGGATTCTGTTTGATTGTATTTGATTGTATTCACTCGACAGAATCTAA